GGCCCCTTCAATACTTCGAGATATAATAATGCGACAAAAGAATCGGATCCCGCGACTCCAATTAGGGATTTGTTGGGCCTTTTAGGTACAATAGTACCTAAAATAGTAAATCTTTGTTCATCTTACTCTTTAAGAACTTTTAATCAAGTCTTTTTAAAGAAATATTTGTTACTTGAAAATTTTCAACAGACTTTCCAAGTGTTTCAAGTACTTCCATTTCAATACTTTTTCTTAGATGAAAATAGGAGGATTTATAATCCCGATCCATGCAGTAACATCATTTGGAATTCATCCCATTTGAATTGGTGTTTTCTCCATCACGATTATTGTGAAGAAGCATGGACAATAATTAGCCTTGGACAATTCCTTTGTGAAAATTTATGTATATTGAAATACGGATCACGCATTAAAAAATCTGGTCAAATTTTCATTGTTCATGTGGACTCTTTAGTTATAAGATCAGCTAAGCCTTATTTGGTCACTCCAGGAGCAACTGTTCATGGCCATTATGGGGAAACCTTTTATGAAGGAGATACATTAATTACATTTATATATGAAAAATCGAGATCCGGTGACATAACGCAAGGTCTTCCGAAAGTGGAACAAATCTTAGAAGTTCGTTCAATTGATTCAATATCGATGAACCTCGAAAGAAGAGTTGAAGGTTGGGACGAACGTATCCGAAGGGTTCTTGGGATCCCCTGGGGATTTTTGATTGGAGCTGAACTAACCATAGCCCAAAGTCGTATCTCTTTGGTTAATAAGATCCAAAAGGTTTATCGATCTCAGGGGGTACAGATCCATAATAGACATATAGAGATTATTGTACGTCAAGTAACATCAAAAGTGCTGGTTTCAGAAGATGGAATGTCTAATGTTTTTTTACCTGGGGAATTGATTGGATTGTTGCGAGCAGAGCGAGCAGGGCGTGTTTTGGACGAAGCGATCTGTTATCGGGCAATCTTATTGGGAATAACGAAGTCATCTCTGAATACTCAAAGTTTCATATCCGAAGCGAGTTTTCAAGAAACTGCTCGAGTTTTAGCGAAAGCTGCTCTACGAGGTCGTATTGATTGGTTGAAAGGCTTGAAAGAGAATGTTGTTCTGGGGGGGGTTATACCGGTTGGTACCGGATTCAAAAAATTAGTACATCGTTCAAAGCAAGACAAAAACATTCATTTGAAAATCAAAAGGAAGAATCTATTCGAGTTAGAAATGCGCGATATTTTGTTACACCATAGAGAATTTTTTTGTTCTTGCGCCCCAAACACTTTCCATGAGACATCAGACCAATCATTTACGTAATGTAATTTACTAATTCCTAACAAGAGGTTCATTCTTTTTACTTGAACTCTCTGGTCCGATTATGGATTTGGTAATCAATGAAATAAAAAATAAAGAATGAAATTCATGGTTTGGGTCGTAGATCAATGGTCAATCCTGGTAGAAGGTTCCGTCGGAACAATTATTTATTTCACAGGGTACGGAATCTCTTAAAAAAAAAACAAAGAGAAAGTGTGGGAAAATGGGAAGACGATATTGGAACATCAATTTGGAAGAAATGATGGAAGCAGGAGTTCATTTTGGTCATGGTACTAAGAAATGGAATCCTAGAATGGCTCCTTACATCTCTGCAAAGCGTAAAGGTATTCATATTACAAATCTTACTATAACTGCTCGTTTTTTATCAGAAGCCTGCGATTTAGTTTTTGATGCAGCAAGTAGGGGAAAAAAATTCTTAATAGTTGGTACCAAAAAGAAAGCAGCGGATTTAGTAGCATCAGCAGCAATAAGGGCTCGATGTCATTATGTTAATAAAAAATGGCTTGGTGGTATGTTAACAAATTGGTCTACCACAGAAACAAGACTTCAGAAGTTCAGGGACTTAAGAGCAGAACAAAAGATGGGGAAACTCAACCGTCTCCCCAAAGGAGATGCAGCAATGTTGAAGAGAAAGTTATCTACCTTGCAAACATATCTGGGTGGGATCAAATATATGACGGGATTGCCTGATATTGTAATTATCGTTGATCAGCAAGAAGAATATACGGTTCTTCGAGAATGTGTCATTTTGGGTATTCCGACGATTTGTTTAATCGATACAAATTGTGACCCAGATCTTGCAGATATATCTATTCCAGCCAACGATGATGCTATAGCTTCGATTCGATTGATTCTTACCAAATTAGCATCTGCAATTTGTGAGGGCCGTTCTAGTTATATAAAAAAGGGTTGATTATCTTATCATTAAGAATAAAAGAAGAAGATTAGTTCGTTTTTGGTGAACTCTCTTTGTTGGAATTTGAACTATGTTTTGAATATTGAATAATATGGAATAAAAAAGATAAAATGATTGGTGTTTTTTTATGTGATTTCTCGGGATCCTAAATATACGATTCATAACTGAAATTCATGAATGAACGTAGATTAATTGAGAAAGAGATAGTTGAATCAAAATAATTCCTTTTTTGAAGTTCGATTTCTGTTAGAGTACAATATGAATATTATACCATGTTCCATTAAAACACTCAAAGGGTTATACGATATATCAGGTGTAGAAGTAGGCCAACATTTATATTGGCAAATAGGAGGTTTACAAATTCATGCCCAAGTGCTTATCACTTCTTGGGTTGTAATTGCTATCTTATTAGGTTCAGTCATCATAGCTGTTCGGAATCCACAAACCATTCCGCCCTACGGTCAGAATTTCTTCGAATATATCCTTGAATTTATTCGAGACTTGAGCAAAACTCAGATTGGAGAGGAGTATGGTCCTTGGGTTCCATTTATTGGAACGATGTTCCTATTTATTTTTGTTTCTAACTGGTCGGGTGCTCTTTTACCTTGGAAAATTCTAAAGTTACCTCATGGGGAGTTAGCTGCGCCCACGAATGATATAAATACTACTGTTGCTTTAGCTTTACCCACATCAGCGGCATATTTCTATGCCGGTCTTAGCAAAAAAGGATTGGGATATTTCGGGAAATACATTCAACCAACTCCAATACTTTTACCAATTAATATCCTAGAAGATTTCACAAAACCTTTATCTCTTAGTTTTAGACTTTTCGGGAATATATTGGCTGATGAATTAGTAGTTGTTGTTCTTGTTTCTTTAGTGCCTTCAGTAGTTCCTATACCTGTCATGTTTCTTGGATTATTTACAAGTGGTATTCAAGCTCTGATTTTTGCAACTCTGGCTGCGGCTTATATAGGTGAATCCATGGAGGGTCATCATTGACTAACTTTTGAAAGAGTCTTTTTGGAAGCTTATCCCAATTCAAGCAATGCGGGGGGTGAAATAGAATTCACTGGGTTGTATAATAAAATTCAAATAGCTAATATATCTATGAAGAAAGGTTAGGGGTCCCTACTACATATATGCAATGCATATAGTATCAATCCTTGTGTATGTTTCGAAGAATGGTTCCAGAATATGATTGAATAGAATAAAAAATGCAGGTGATTTACGTTATGGAAGAAAAAAAGTATATGTTATTTATCTAGTTAGACAGGAATTACCCCTAATCTCTTTTTTTCTAGCCCACTGCATTTAGATGGATTCCCTTATCAGTCCTTTTTATATCTTGTCTGCGATTTTGAATTGAATGATTGAATGAAAGAATAGAAGAGTTTATAAACAAAAAAATGCAATGACTAAAACCGTATACATATCTATTTACATAAAACTCCATCATGGGTAGAAAGGAAAAACGGTATATCGAAGTAGTTCTGACAATTCAGTAATATTCTTATTTCCATTTGGAGTTTTTAGCTACTTCGACCCGATCTATTTTAGTGAGAAAGATTAAAAAAGAAAAAATAAGTGATAAGTTTAGTAAAGTAAATAGTCAAAGTAGAAGTAGATTAAGTACTAATTTATTGGTTGGTTGTATCATTAACCATTTCTTTTTTTTTTTTGTGCGAGGAACTTACCATGAATCCACTTATTTCTGCTGCATCCGTTATTGCTGCTGGATTGGCTGTAGGGCTTGCTTCTATTGGACCTGGGGTTGGTCAAGGTACTGCTGCGGGCCAAGCTGTAGAAGGTATTGCGAGACAACCAGAAGCAGAGGGTAAAATACGAGGTACTTTATTGCTTAGTCTGGCTTTTATGGAAGCTTTAACAATTTATGGACTGGTCGTGGCATTAGCTCTTTTATTTGCAAATCCTTTTGTTTAATGTTGAATTTCATCGTAGAATCAAAATGTAAAAAAAAAGGGGGCGAGCGGAGTGATAAAAAAAGAACTCTGTTCTTTGTTAGTCCTATCTATAAGAGGAGAGCATATGAAAAATAGAACCGATTCTTTTGTTTCCGTGGGAAACTGGCCATCCGCTGGGAGTTTCGAGTTTAATACCGATATTTTAGCAACAAATCCAATAAATCTAAGCATAGTGCTGGGTGTATTGATTTTTTTTGGAAAGGGAGTGTGTGCGAGTTGTGTATTTCAAGAATAGGTTGGTTTTTACCGGCTGCACTTTCTTTATATTTATTTATTCTTTTTTAGAGCATAAATAGGAAAAAGGAAGGGGGTGCACAATCTCAACGAATTACTTCGGAATTGGATTTCATTCAGAAATCCTATGTAAGAACCATAGCATTTCGTGACTAATTGGTAAATGAACTTTGATTTTCTATCAACCAATAATGTCGAGGTCTTTTACATGGTTAAAGATCAATTGTTTGAAGTCCAGGCACAGCATAGCATGGTACTCTTTCTACCACTACGTTAGTACCGAAAAGGTTTCAAAATCAAAAAGATAAAAAGAAAAAAGGAATAATTGGGAATTTATCCGATGTAGAACACTCATAAGGATAAACTTATTTGAACCATTTGCTGGAAAGATAGGTATGTTTCCCCCCCTTTTTTTATACACTGCCGAATCGACGACCTATTTATTGTATAAAAAAAAATTTTTGGAATTTTTTTTAGTTTTAGAATTTTTTTTAGTTTTAAATAAAGAACAAATAAAGAAACAACTTTGCTGACAATTTTTG